TTTCCACAATGACCGCAAAACCTTCTGATATCATCTGAGAAAAAAAATGAGAATAAAAAAAATTGTTGTGCCCAACGAATCGATTTTGGTTAGAATAATTAACCGAATTAATTAAATAATTCTGTTGATACATTCGAATAATTAAACGTTTCACAAGTACTGAACTAGATTTATTGTCATAACCAATAATTTCCACGGGTTCGTAAAAAATCGAATCGTTTAAACCATGATCATGAGCAAACGCATAAATATACTCCTGAAAAAGAAACGGATATAGGAAGTGTTGTTGCCGAGATCTATCTTTTTCTAAATATCCTTGTAATTCTTCCATTTACATTTCTACTTGAGCCAGAGGCAGGAGGTTTTTCTTGGTTTATCAAATGATACATACATAGTGCAATATGGTCAGAACAGGGTATTATGTATTGTATTATGTATATAGTATAGTAAGAAAAAAATATATACCCCGGAAAAGAAAGAGGGAGTCCAATCAACAGATCTTTTTACCTTCCTTTTCTATCCAATTGGTTTATGTTCGTTATAATTACAACAGGAGAAAAAATCCTTTATTTTTGCAACCCAATCGCTCTTTTTACTTTGGAATAAATTCTCTTTATCAATATACTGTTTCTTCTACACATCCGTCTACAATCCATAATAAAGAATAATTAGGATTCTGAAAAAAAAGAAAAAATCAATGGTTCACTCACAGGAGAACCCACTCTTTCCCGCATTAGGCACTAATTCATTTTTAACGTCTAATTAGATCGGGTAATCATTCCAATTAAGAACATAAGCTCGTTGCTTTTTATTTTACCAGAATTGGAGCCATGGAGCTCTATCCATTTATTCACTAGACCCAACTGTAAATGTGAATTTCTTTTGTCCCCTTCCAAAAATCAAAACAATCTTTTGGAACTGTAATGATCCGGTAAGGATAAACTCAAAGTTCTACTTTAACTTTGATTTTCATTTCAAATTAAATAAATTAATAAAATAGAGAATCTAATAAAATAATAAATTGATTTTATTACGACATGCTGTTTTTTCCATTCATTACCCTTGAGGATCAGTCGTGGTCTTATAGACTATACCAATAGTCTGGACGAATTCGTTGCTTCATCCAAATGTGTAAAAGATCATAGTCGCACTTAAAAGCCGAGTACTCTACCGTTGAGTTAGCAACCCGGATAAATAGGATATGTAGATACGATCGAAATATAAAAATCAATTGAATTGCACTGCTTAAAAATATTCCTAATCGAAATGTCAAAATTATGACAGACCACCCATTTTTTATCAAATTCCTTTTTTATTTTCCCTAAGAAAATACATCTTGTATGAGAGTAAATTCAGCAAGGCAAACCCATCATTTGAGTGAAGGAAACAAAAAAAAACCAATATGGGGTGGGGATAAACAGCCCTATTTATCTACGATCGAATTATATTTGTTCGATACATCATTGTCAATATAAAAGCAATGTTGAGAAAGTAAATCAAGTAAATAAAATAAAGACTTGTGTTGGATTGGCACAACATAAATAAGAAATTGGAATGGAAAAAATGAAGGAAAAGGTAAATAAAAAATCCCCGGTTTATTCAATCAATAAAAGTATGATAAGCAAGCTTAACCCCTTGTTTGTTGTTAAATTCAATTCCCCCACCAAAATATGAATAAAGCAATAAACAAGGAAAATGGTGTGTAAATAGAAATAATTACACAAGGATAGATACTAGTTACCCTTCCCTACTTTATTTTATTTATTTAATAATTTTGTTTTTTCCTTTAATTAACTCAAAGTTCTTTCTTTAAAGAATTCTGCCTTCTTTAAAATATCATAAACAGTTCCTGTAGGTTGAGCACCTTTTTCAAGGAAATATAGAATAGCAGGAACATTTAAATAAGTTTGATTCTTTATCGGATCGTAAAAACCTACTTTTCGAAGATCTCTTCCTTCTCTTCGGAATCGAACATCAATTGCAACGATTCGATAGATGGCTCATTGGGATAGATGTAAATAAACAATGCCCCCCCTAGAAACGTATAGGAGGTTTTTTCCTCATACGGCTCGAGAAAAATGATTCCAATTTCTGTATATAATAGCAAGTGGATCCATAAAATCATGAATTTTACTATAATTTGAATTGAGTACTTTTTTCTTCTTCCTTACAGAAAAAGGAAGAAATCTCATTCATACTCATAACTCAAGTTGGGTAATTCTGACAAGAAAATCCTTAGACATTTATTGAGCCGTCTCTAAACTCTTTTGTTTGTCTCATTTCGAATCTTTTTTTATTCCTCAGTCTGATCCAATTGTTGAGACAATTGAAAATAGTGTTTCCTTGTTTCGGAATCCTTTATCCTTGCTTTGTGAAATCATTGGGTTTAGACATTACCTCGGGGATCCTTATTCCTTTCAAAATGGCAGCAACATACCTTTTTTTGTTATTTCTTTCTATATAAATAGAATACGAATGATTGATTCCCTTGTGATACACTTTTCATCGAAATAGTTTTACCAATTTGGAAAAATTTGACTTTTCAAACTTGTTCCGAATTTGAACCTTTCGATTTAGAATTTATATATAGTGAGGATATACTTACAGAGTTGGTCTAACTTATTGATTTTCACTAACCCTAGATTCTTTCCCTTGAAAAATGAATAAATCCTTTCTTCTCGAGCTTCATCATGTACTATTTACTTATAACCCAACACAAATTAGGTTCCGGGAAGAACAGAACAAACTATGTCGAGCCAAGAGCATCTTCATTACTATAGAAGATGGCGGATGTAAAAATCCACAGCCAACCATGTCCTTCAAGTCGCACGTTGCTTTCTACCACATCGTTTCAAACGAAGTTTTACCATAACATTCCTCTAATTGAAATTTCAAAGCGGTATGGAATTGATTCAATATAAAATCATGAATAGTCATTGGTTCAACCGGTATATAATATTTCTATCTACGGATAAATAAGTATTTATCCGGATAAGGGTCAGCAAGAATCGAATTTATTTAATTTAACCCCATATTCTATCATATGAATTGAATGAAAAGAAAGATATTCAATTTTACCCACATTTGACACTTGATTCCGTTTGTGAGAAACCAAACGAATTCTCAGATATGATTCTTAGAACCATTATGAAAATTAATAAGAAAAGATTTTTCCCTTTAACAAATTATTGTTTCATGTGGAATGCAGTGTGATCCCATCTTTCGTTTCATGAAAAACGATCTGGGACGGAAGGATTCGAACCTCCGAATAACGGGACCAAAACCCGCTGCCTTACCGCTTGGCCACGCCCCATTTTGATTTCTATTCGATATTAATCAACACTAATATTGGTATTGGTTATTCGTCAATCCCAACCCAAATACACAAAAACATATGGGATATTTTGTTGCTAGGATTCAAGACATGTAGATATAGAATCAAAAAAATTCATTGATCATTACATAGAATTCAATTAAGATATTGTATGAAAGTTTAATTCCTTATATTCTAATTTTAGAATGATAATGGGGGGAGGGATTTTTTATTTGGGAAAGTCCGAACCGAAGAAAAAGAAGGATTTCTTGATCTGCCTTTTTTATTTTTCCCTTATAAAAATAACTCCAAATTATCTAATCCACAAGAACGAAATGCTTGTTATGCTTAATATCTTTAGTTTAATCGGTATCTGTCTTAATTCTGTCCTTTATTCGAGTAGTTTTTTCTTCGCCAAATTGCCCGAAGCTTATGCCATTTTCAATCCAATCGTAGATGTTATGCCTGTCATACCTGTATTCTTTTTTCTCTTAGCCTTTGTTTGGCAAGCCGCTGTAAGTTTTCGATGAAATCTTTAATACTCTGCTAAATTGATGATGTATTCGATAAAAAAATTCTAAAAATTGATAAGATCAGATAAGTCTTACATTACGAACCCTCGATTCGAAAATTGAAATTCTTGTATATTGAATGAATAACCTCAGCGATGAATTTGGATCAGCCTTTTCCCCGTTCTGACCTTCCGGTGAGTATGGACTATTAGGTACTCCACAATACCTAATTATTGATATGACAAGAAATTTCGGGTAACGAATGAATCAAAATTTTATTACAAATAAATTCGTTTTATTTTTCATTTTTTGGGGTGTCAAAACAAAAAAAAAAAAATGGTATATGTGGTAAAAAATAGGCAATCTATTCCCCTTTTTCAAAAAAAAAAAATGATCTTGGAGATTGTGTAATGCTTACTCTCAAACTCTTTGTTTACACAGTAGTGATATTCTTTGTTTCCCTTTTTATCTTTGGATTTTTATCTAATGATCCAGGACGCAATCCTGGACGTGAGGAATAAAAAATTTCTAGTTTTTTTTTTGCTTTTTTCTAAATTAATTCTTAATAATCTTATTTGTTTCATACATTTAACTATGATAAAATCAAGGGATGAGAATCTTTTCGAATTCGAAAATACCAAGTGATCAGAGAAAGCGGAAAGAGAGGGATTCGAACCCTCGGTACAAATAATTCGTACAACGGATTAGCAATCCGCCGCTTTAGTCCACTCAGCCATCTCTCCTAATTCCAAATTGCAAATTTGTTATGTGATGTAACACGTGAAATAAAGATTGATAAAAATCCACCTTCTTCTCTTTATTTTCTTTTTTCATTTGATTTTTATTTATTTAATCTTATTTCACTTTATTATTATTATTTATTTTATTATATTAATTATTTATTTTATTATATTATTCTATTTTATTTTAATAAAAAAGAATATTATTATATTATTAAAATAGAAATTCGAAATATTCTAAAATATTCTAATAAATAATAGAAATTTTTTAAATAGCTATTTAAATTTAAACTTAAACAAAGTATTTAATATTTAGATAAAATAATTTAAATAAAATAAAAGTAAAGGTATATATTTATACTAAGAGGTATATATTTATTATAGTATAAATATATTATGTATAATAAAATATGTAAAAATATGTATAAGAAAAAT